TCGGATTTTTTAGTCCATAATGTATTTCATCAATCTAAGTGGAATAAGCAAAGTGGATTCCTTGTTGGTTAGTCGAGTTCCGATGAAAACCACACAATTGAAGGAAATGTCCGAATTTGATATTTATAAGATCAATAAACTAAGGTTTTGTCGTTCTAGACCATCGGATTCGACGGAAACAATGATAAATAAATACGAATACAGTAGAAAAAGGGAGGGGGGGAAATCAAAAAAACAAGTAGAGAAAAATTATACAAAGTTATATACAAGTTGCTACCCCCCCTCGGTATTTCTTTAATTGAATTTCATTTGATTAGACGGAAGTTCCTTAAAAACTTCCGCTTTCTTTAAAAGATTCTGAACAGTTCCTGTGGGTTGAGCACCTTTTTCAAGGAAATATAGAATGACAGGAACATTTAAATAAGTTTGATTTTTCATTGGATCATAAAAGCCCACTTTTCTAAGATCTTTTCCTTCTCTTCGGGATCGAACATCAATTGCAACGATTCGATAGACGGCTCATTGGGATAGATGTAGATGAACAATACCCCCCCTAGAACCGTATAGGAAGTTTTCTCCTCGTACGGCTCGAGAAAAAATGTTTGATTCGAAGTTTTGTCTATGTATGCAATTCTAATAAATTAAATGACAAATGGGCCTATAAAATCAATTAGACTATGATTTCAGTCTTTTTTTTTCTTCCTGAAAAAGAAAAAGAAACCATTCGTACTCATAACTCAAGTTAGATAACTCTCAAATAGCTCAAAGGAAAAATCTTTAGTCAATTTCATTTATTGAGTAGTCTTTACCCCCTTTTGTTTGTCTCGTTTAAAATTCTATTTGGATTCTTTAGTCTGATCCAGTTATTGAGACTATCGAGACAATTAAAATGGCGTTTCCTTGTTCTTAGATCCTTTATCCTTATTTTAAATCATTGGGTTTAGACATTACTTCGGTGCTTCTTAATCCTTTCAAAATGGCAGCAACATACCCTTTTTTGATTTCTTTCTAACAAAGAATCCTACGGACAGTTGATTCCCGCGTGATACACTTTGAATCGAAAAAGTTTGATCAATTCCAACAAGTTTTGCTTTTGAATTGGAAACTTGCTCGAATTGGATCCTTTCTATATATGGAAGATACATTTACGAAGTTGTTCCAATTGATTGATTGGCATTAACTAACCCTAGATCCTTACCCCCGAGAAATGAATTAATCCTTTCTACTCGAGCTCCATCGTGGACTATTTACAACCCCCAACAAAAAACGAAGGGTTCAAGTGTAACAGAACAAACAATGTCGAGCCAAGAGCACCCTCATTCCTAGACAAATTGAAAAATGGTGGATGTAAAAATCCACAACGGATCGTGTCCTTCAAGTCGCACGTTGCTTTCTACCACATCGTTTCAAACGAAGTTTTACCATAACATTCCTCTAATTTGGAACCGGTATTATGGAATTGATTCAATTATGGAATCATGAATAGTCATTGGTTCAGCTGTCCATAGACATCGTAATCTAGACTCTTCTTCTATATATGAATATGATATGTGGAGCGATTTTTCTGAAAAAAAGTGGTTAGCAAGACAGCGACAGCATATTTAACATACATAAATAATATTAATATAATAATATATAGATAATAGAATATAATAATATATAGATAATAGAAAGAAATAGAAATATATAAACGAATCACTTTTTGAATCTGCATCTTCAAATGACTCAATAGGATAGATAGGATAGATTGAACGATTTCCTACTTTTTCAAAGATTCCACCTAGAAGGAATCATTCAAAATATTGATTATTTATTAAAAATATTTCTAATTGAAATTGAAAAAAGTTTCCTATTTAGACATCATTATTTAATTTGAAGAAAATTGCACAATAAACATTACATTTGATCTTCATAGGAAGATAAGTCTTTCTTTTTTAATTGACTCATCTTTTTTTTCATGAGATGTATAAAAAATTGATGTAAGTTAAGATTTGAATCTTTATTCTTTTCATCTGATTACGAAAATCAAAATCGAAAAAAAAATAGGGAAGGGTTTTCGTATCTATCAGATAGACTGAACAGTTGTCACTGTTATAGATATTCAATAATATTGAATTGAAATAATTTCAGTTTAAGTAATTTAAGGATTACAAATTTTTTTCACAAAAACCAAAAAATTATTGTCATGTCATTAAAATAGAACGATACATACCATATAAGCTAAACATTTCCTCATTTTATATGATTGAGATGTATTTTGTTTAACATGAAGAAAATGAGATTCAAAGAAAAAACATTGGCTCCACAACATATTTCTATATGTTATGGAACTTGATCATTTGTTAATGAGATTTGAACAGACACAGATATTTAAATTAATATGGATTAACTCCTATCCACTCCCCTACTTCTTTACTATGGGAATAATGGAGCATAAAAAATGGATATGCTCTGGGACGAAAGGATTCGAACCTCCGAATAGCGGGACCAAAACCCGTTG